ATTATTAAAATAATCTTTTTTTTTTTTTTTAGACGTTTCTTCTAATCACTATTTTCATTTGATATTCTATAATGTAATTAATATAATTATATATTTAAATTTACAAATTTATGTATATTATATAATAAAAAAAAAAATGCAATTCAATTTAAAATAAAAGGATTTCTATATAGAATTATATGGAGAATGTCAAATGTCATTAGAATGAACGATTCATAAATATAAATCACAAATAAAAAAATTCTATGGAATAATGAAAGACAGAAAAATCCCTCGAATTGCGTCATATTATTCCATTATATTTATATTGACAATTTCAAAAAACTATTCATACTATGATCATAGTATGATGGCAGTCGGGCAAGTATGCCCCCATCGTCTAGTGGTTCAGGACATCTCTCTTTCAAGGAGGCAGCGGGGATTCGACTTCCCCTGGGGGTAGGGTACTACGAAAGGAAGTTGATCGTGGAGTATCAATAAGCTTGGAATTGATTCTTCCGGGGTCGATGCCCGAGCGGTTAATGGGGACGGACTGTAAATTCGTTGGCAATATGTCTACGCTGGTTCAAATCCAGCTCGGCCCAATAATTCGCGGATCCACCATAAAATGATATAACCCATTTGTCCTTCGACAGAAATGCTTGATACGGACGGAAGAATAAACTAAAAAAAAACTCTTTTTTTATGCATTGATAGATTGATTATCAATCAATTTGACAATAACGAAAAAATGACTATTAATCCATGCTCCGCTCACTAAAGTACATGTCCCCGCGCATATCAATCTATTACTCACGTCTCTGTCTGTTAGAATATGACAATTCGAATCAAAAATCTACGTAGAAAGGTTTGAAGGAAATTCAATCAACAACATCCGTTGTACACTTTATTTCCCTGGGATTGTAGTTCAATTGGTCAGAGCACCGCCCTGTCAAGGCGGAAGCTGCGGGTTCGAGCCCCGTCAGTCCCGATGGATCCAAATCCAATAAAAAAATACATCAATTCATCTCTTCCTTTCCTGTGAAAAAGACAACAAATAACATAACTGAATTTGATTCCAAACGGGATTTCTCTTATTTTTTTTTAAGAAGATTTGATCAGTACAAAAAAAGGAAGGAGTTTAGTTCCAACCTCCCTCCTTTTCCTTTTTTGAATTTCACTACTATTGTTTGCTTGAGTTTGTTTATAACCAATGTGAGGGTAAAGGTAGTCTGATGAGACTTCATCAGATGATTGCATTGGACAAGAGGGCAGTCGATTATAGAAAAGAAAGAGTGCAAAAAATTAGAAATCAAAAAAGTAAAGAAATTCTTGATTGCATCAGGAATCCCATTTTGTTTGAATTCGGTATGGATAAAAGATCTTCCTATGTTATACTATTCAATTCTCGACGATGAATCGATTTGATAGCTCCTATATTGTTATTCATGATATTTTAATACGATTCGATATCATCGAGATGCAATGCATCCCATTGAATTTACAAGCGAAACATTAATCATCTCTATGGGATTAAATCCCGAGTTATTGCGAATAAAAAATGAAACGATGAGATTATGGAAGTAAATATTCTCGCATTTATTGCTACTGCACTGTTCATTCTAGTTCCTACCGCCTTTTTACTTATAATATACGTAAAAACAATTAGTCAAAGTGATTAATTTGAATTAACCTTGACTTTTTAGTTCTTATCAATGATTGAAGATAAGAAAAATGAAAAGGATTAAAATTTCGCGTCTTAAATGAAATTGGCGGACTAGAATTATCAGTATTTTACGAGAGAAGTATCCTATGAGATCCGATAGTATGGTAGAAAGAAATATATGAATCCTTCTACCATACTATCTATTATTATTATTGAAGTGTATAAAATTGTACTGTATAAAAATACAGGTTGAATATAGATCAATTTGAATATAGATGAATCTACAATATATATCTTTCTATTTATATATAGATATCATATCAATTACATATATGTAATGTTAATATAAATAGTGGCCCAATTCGATTTCTTTGCTTCATAATTCATGTTGATTTCAATGAATCTGAAATGAAATAATCGAAAGGCTACTAATCTTTTTTTAGCATTCGAAAGAAGTAATTGATTGAGCAGTTGACAGATGATCCAGGGGTTCGGTTCCGTGGGAACTTTTTATCTTCGGATTTCAAAAAAAAATTAGCAAACCCCATCTTTAACGTTTGAACCATGATATGAAATGAGTTCCATAAAACAAGCATAAATCTAATTTTGAAAATAACTAAAATACTAATAAAATAATAATAAATAAAACAAGTGGTAAGCACGTAATATATGGGGTGGCTACCCCGAGGTACTATCTTATTATGAGGTAATATATTATTATGCGTAGTATCTCATTGGACAACCACTATGTCGAGATTCTTTCGTGTCGAAAGTATGTATCCACTTAAAAACTTATAATTAAGAACATAACTCTTTTTTTTTACTGTTAAAAAAAAAATCAAAGAAAAAAAAACATTTTGCAGAACGATCTATAAAATAAAACAAAAACAATCGATACAGTTTGATTCTGCAATTAGTAGTACTTCTAGAGTCCACTTCTTCCCCATACTACGAGTGAAAGGGAAAAGGTAAAGACTACCATTAAAGCAGCCCAAGCGAGACTTACCATATCCATGTGAATTATGTCCCCTATCTCTATGAATATAAAAGAATTATTCCATTATTGCTCACTAATAATTATTATTCACTAATAATAGTGGAATCACTAGTGCATAGTCAAAAAGAGATTCGGGCACAACACCATTGATGAAACAATCCAAAAAATCGAATTATAACAAGTTATAATATGATTTCTAGTATAATCGAAAAACATTAAGCACAAGTAAATAAAAGAGGCAGAGAAACTCTTGGAAGTATCAAAGGAGTGTTAGTAACATGTAGGAATAATAAGATCTAGTCTTTCTTTTGTTGCCCTGCATTTGATTCCATTAAGTAAAAAGTCTCAAAATAGAGAATCAAGATAGATCACTATCTATCACATACCCCTCTATTCCTTTCTCATTTGATCTAATCTTTACTGTCTCCCGATCGTTTCATAGAGACAACCGGGAGATGGCAGGGCCTATTTCATGCGTGACTAGAGCTTATCGAAAAGAAAGAATTTCTTTTTTTACTTAATATCACTTACTTTTTTTAAGATAAAAAAAAAAAAGCCAATTATCCATTCAATATAATATTGATTGAATGCTCGAGCACTCCGATACTTTCATGAGTCCGTATATAAAGTATCTTCCTCCCTTTCCGTAACTAAAAATGAAATTCGATTCCCTATCTGTCTATCCAATCTAATTCAAGACCCAGTCAGTAGACACTACCTTAGTAGTCGAAGGGCTATCATATCAAGATTTAACGATTCTTTTTCATTACCCTACTAAATTCTTGAAACCTAGACGCAAGGATTTATAGCATTTTAGAGAACCCCCAACGATGCTTAGAATCAAGCAAATCTAAAGATTCTGCTGGAAAAAAATGATAAAGTTATATCAGCAAAACAGAAGAAGGTATTTCGATTCTTTTGTTGATGAGGCGACACCCGGATTTGAACTGGGGAAAAAGGGATTTGCAGTCCCCCGCCTTACCGCTCGGCCATGCCGCCAAAACGATACAAAATATTGGATTGGCTCTATCTCTTCGATTGATAGTATCTTACAACACACAATATCTAAAACTAAAAACCGAAAAACTTTCCTTTCTGTTTCTATTGAAAGAAAATCCAAAATAAAATGTGGATTTTCAGTCACAAAAGAAAAAATTCAGGACAAATGGGAACCGTTAACTTTAACTATTGACTGTGAATTCATAAATGATTCTTGGATTAAAATTGAAAATTAGGTTTCCCTAATGATATAAGGGAAAAATACCCAAATTGATACCTTACCTAACTAAATAAAAATTGATACATAACTAATCATTACTAATCCGTATGGATTAGTTTCCATAACCATAAAAAAATACTTCTCAATTCAAATTATAATAGCGATTATGAGTATATGTAAACCCCAGAACATAAATGATTACTATTATCTAAATCTAATTGGGTATCTTATCTATATAAGATGCCTATAGGAAATTTTCGGAATTCCATTTTTACAATTTTTTTTTTTCATTGAATAAAAAATAGAAATTTTGATAGAGCATGACATGTGATGTCCCCAATAGCACTGTAATAAAGGAGGAGATATATTATAGTTATATCTGCACATGTTTAATAAATACAAGTCTTCATACCCACTTCAATCGTATTCTACGAATTCTACTAAAAAAAAATAGAGGTATAGGTAAAATATCTCTCTTCTATGCGAATTTGTTTTTTTGAACAGTGGAATCCACGAAAAAGTTCCATGGTGTTCAAAAAATACAAAAAAATTCTATATTGTTTCTAATGATTATGTCTTTAGCTCATGGAGCAGATCAAATCCCGAATCTATTTATAGTACCCAATCGGATTGGAATATCATAATAATGGTAGAAATTGACTCACTTTTGTTTTGATATAGATATTCTATACAAAACTCCATAGGTCTAAATAGAATTTACCAATTCCTTTGTATTTCATTTGTAGTTGTTGCAAATTCCAATTTGAGTATCAGAGTCTCTTTATTCCTACGTTCATATGTATTTCATGCATTACATCTATTACACCTATGCAGTTAGGTAAAATTTCATGTGATTCAGTAAACATAATATAAATTCCATCATTGCTAGATCGATCCATTTGATGATGAATAAGCAAAAAATGGGATTTTTTTTATAAAATGGGAAATAAAAAAAATGCTTGGGGGTGGAAATGAGAGAATGTCTACAATACCTGGGTTTAATCAGATACAATTTGAAGGGTTTTGTAGGTTCATTGATCATGGCTTAACAGAAGAACTTTCTAAGTTTCCAAAAATTGAAGATACAGATCAAGAAATTGAATTTCAATTATTTGTGGAAACATATAAATTGGTAGAAC